AACCAATGGCCCCCAATCCCCGAAAAACCCACCCTCTACTAAAAATAATCAATAACTCTCTAATCGACCTCCCCACCCCTCCAAACATCTCCACCTGATGAAACTTTGGCTCCCTGTTAGGAATCTGCCTACTAACACAAATTCTAACCGGCCTCCTACTAGCCATACACTACACTGCAGACACCACTCTAGCCTTCTCATCCGTCGCCCACACATGCCGAAACGTACAGTACGGCTGACTAATCCGCAACCTACATGCCAACGGAGCATCCTTCTTCTTCATCTGCATCTACCTACACATCGGCCGAGGACTTTACTACGGCTCATACCTATACAAAGAAACCTGAAACACAGGAATCATTCTCCTACTTACCCTTATAGCAACCGCCTTCGTAGGTTATGTCCTCCCATGAGGACAAATATCCTTCTGAGGGGCCACAGTCATCACCAACCTATTCTCAGCAGTCCCATACATCGGACAGACCCTTGTAGAATGGGCCTGAGGCGGATTTTCCGTAGACAACCCTACCCTTACCCGCTTCTTTGCCCTGCACTTCCTACTTCCATTCCTCATCGCAGGCCTCACCCTAATCCACCTTACCTTCCTACACGAGTCTGGATCAAACAACCCCCTAGGAATTATCTCAAACTGTGACAAAATCCCATTCCATCCATACTTCTCCTTAAAAGACATTCTAGGATTTGTACTAATACTACTCCCACTAACAACTCTAGCCCTATTCTCACCTAATCTGCTAGGCGACCCAGAAAACTTCACCCCAGCAAACCCTCTAGTTACACCCCCCCATATTAAACCAGAATGGTACTTCCTATTTGCATACGCCATTCTACGCTCAATCCCAAACAAACTGGGAGGTGTACTAGCCCTAGCCGCTTCAGTACTAATTCTATTCCTCATCCCTCTCCTCCATAAATCCAAACAACGTACAATAACCTTCCGACCCTTCTCCCAACTCCTATTCTGAACCCTAATCGCCAACCTCCTCATCCTCACATGAATCGGCAGCCAACCAGTAGAACACCCGTTCATCATCATCGGCCAAATCGCCTCCCTCACCTACTTCTCCACCCTCCTAATCCTCTTCCCCCTGATTGGAGCCCTCGAAAATAAAATGCTCAATCACTAAAAATACTCTAATAGTTTATAAAAAACATTGGTCTTGTAAACCAAAGACTGAAGATTGTCCCCCTTCTTAGAGTTACCCGGCCCGAAAGGGCCATTATTGCCAAATTTTACTTAAAACTCCCCTAGTAACGTAATACAGGCGGCCCCCCCCCTCCCCCCCGTATGTATTATAGTACATTAAACCATCTACCCCATATCATGCATTATTCATATGTATACATATTAATGAATGTACTACGTCCATATACATGTAATACGGGCATGCATCTCTTTAGACCTTCTCTACTTTCAAGGACGGGTTTCACTTCATGAACGCCTAGATATCTCCAATCTCCCCCCGGGCTAAATCCATGCCGGAGGCGGGTTCCCGTACAGACTAGGGTTTTCCCTACGGATGATTCTTGGGGACAAACTCTGCATGGTAGCAGGTCATAACTTGCAATCCTCTCTCGCCGGACCGGTAGCTGTCGGACCAGGTTATTTATTGATCGGACTCCTCACGAGAAATCAGCAACCTTACGGTGGTAGTAAGATCCTACGTTACTAGCTTCAGGACCATTCTTTCCCCCTACACCCCTCGCACTACTTGCACTTTTGCGCCTCTGGTTCCTATGTCAAGGCCACAACTTGGTTAGTCCTACGATCTTGCTCTTTACGAATACATCTGGTTGGCTATTGATCACCATTCTGCCTCTTAATCGCGGCATCCGGGTGGTTCTCTACTGTTGGTTCCCTTTTTTTTTTTGGGGTAACTTCACAGGTGGCCCTCATATATGCACCGCGGCGCTTACAATCTAAGACGTGAGCCCTCCTGGCCCTCGGCCAGTCCTCGATCTCAAGAGTTGATTAATGAGACGGTTTCAAGTATCCGGGGAATCATTTTGACACTGTGCACTGGTCAGGAGCATCTGGCTATGGCGTGTCCACAGACCCTACTCATGGTGCTATTTAGTGAATGCTTGTGGGACATGATTTTCTATTTTTCCTTTCCTCTGACTTTCTAAGTATCACTAGGCGTTTCTAACTAAAACGCTAACCGTGTTTTTTCACAAATTTTTTTCACTTTTTTTCACATTTTTTCACATTTTTTTCATTCGTCGAAAGCACTGGAGTTCCATTAATAAATCAAACCATTTCGTTCATCATTTTATTCTTGTCATTCATCAAATTTTTTCACAAAATCATCCCAAACAACCTCTAAAAATCCATTAATAATCATTTCATCAACAAACTTCAGAAAAAAAGGGCTCAAACCTCTATCACCAGCTCCCAAAGCTGGTATTTTACATTAAACTATTCTCTGATATCCTTCCCCCCTAAACTGCCCGAATCGCCCCACAAGATAACCCCCGTACAAGCTCCAACACAACAAACAACGTCAACAACAACCCTCACCCCGCTGCCAAAAACATTCCCGCCCCCCACGAATAAAACATAGCAACCCCACTAAAATCCAACCGGGCCACAAAGACACCCCCCTCATCAACAGTAACCGCGCCAACCTTTCAGCACTCAACCTCACTAATAACCACCCCTACAACAAGCACTAAAACCATTCCCACCCCATACCCCAAAACCCGCCAATCCCCCCATGCCTCTGGAAAAGGATCCGCCGCCAAACACACCGAATAGACAAAAACTACCAACATTCCACCCAAGTACACTATAAACAGCACTAAAGCTACAAACGGTACTCCCAAACTTACCAACCACCCACACCCCACGACAGACCCCAACACCAACCCAACCACCCCATAATAAGGTGATGGATTAGACGCAACCGCGAGCCCCCCTAGAACAAACCCCGCCCCCAAAAGAAGAACAAAATAAGCCATTATGATTTCTGCTTGGCTTCTCTCCAAAATCTACGACCTGAAAAATCGTCGTTGTAAACTTCAACTACAGAAACCTAACAAACACTCCCACCCAGCCTTCCTCCTAAACTCTAAATACCCACACACTAAACCTCATTATTCACCCCATCTTCCACCCCAAGCAACACACCCCACACCCCCTATCCACCTCCAAGTCCCACTTTCAAGACCAAGCTTCACCCCACAAACTCCTAAGCTGCCTATAACCTCCACTCAAACTAAACCCTTACCAAAAACAAGCCCCTATATAAAACTAGATTTACCCACGAATAATCCTTGAGAACAAACTGTATAGTAGCAAACCATAACTTGCAGCTCCCCTCACCGGACCAGGTTATTTATTAATCGGACTCCTCACGAGAAATCAACAACCTTACGGTGGTAGTAAGATCCTACGTTACTAGCTTCAGGGCCATTCTTTCCCCCTACACCCCTCGCACTACTTGCACTTTTACACCTCTGGTTCCTATGTCAAGGCCACAACTTGGTTAGTCCTACGATCTTGCTCTTTACGAATACATCTGGTTGGCTACTGATCACCATTCTACCTCTCAATCACAACATCCGAGTGGTTCTCCACTGTTGATTCCCCTCTTCCGAGGTAGCTTCACAAACGGCCCTCATAGGTGCGCCACGGCACTTACAATCTAAGACGTGAACCCTCCTGGCCCTCGGCCAGTCCTCGATCTCAAGAGTTGATTAATGAGACGTTTCAAGCATCTAAAAACCACCTCAACACTGAACACCAACCACGTTTTTCACGTATCTTTTTCACATTTTTCACTTTTACATTTTTTTTGTTCACCAAAAGCACTGGAGTCTCATTAATTATTTCAAATCATATATCTCACATTTTATTGTGTGCATACTAAACACACCAAAATATTAAGGAAACCCCCCTACCGAATATACCAAACGCATGACACCACCACACACCAACCCACAAACAACAATCATACATATACTTGACCAACAATATAAATGAATGATTAGTTCTATAAGGCCGTGAACAAATAACCAACAATATAAATGAATGATTAGTTCTATAAGGCCGTGACCAAATAACCACCAATATAAATGAATGATTAGTTCTATAAGGCCGTGAACAAATAACCAACAATATAAATGAATGATTAGTTCTATAAGGCCGTGAACAAATAACCAACAATATAAATGAATGATTAGTTCTATAAGGCCGTGAACAAATAACCAACAATATAAATGAATGATTAGTTCTATAAGGCCGTGAACAAATAACCAACAATATAAATGAATGATTAGTTCTATAAGGCCGTGAACAAATAACCAACAATATAAATGAATGATTAGTTCTATAAGGCCGTGAACAAATAACCAACAATATAAATGAATGATTAGTTCTATAAGGCCGTGAACAAATAACCAACAATATAAATGAATGATTAGTTCTATAAGGCCGTGAACAAATAACCAACAATATAAATGAATGATTAGTTCTATAAGGCCGTGAACAAATAACCAACAATATAAATGAATGATTAGTTCTATAAGGCCGTGAACAAATAACCAACAATATAAATGAATGATTAGTTCTATAAGGCCGTGAACAAATAACCAACAATATAAATGAATGATTAGTTCTATAAGGCCGTGAACAAATAACCAACAATATAAATGAATGATTAGTTCTATAAGGCCGTGAACAAATAACCAACAATATAAATGAATGATTAGTTCTATAAGGCCGTGAACAAATAACCAACAATATAAATGATGAGCAACTCTACACGTCCCAGTAGCTTATAACAAAGCATGGCACTGAAGATGCCAAGATGGCTACCGACCATAGCCCATGGACAAAAGACTTAGTCCTAACCTTACTGTTAACTCGTGCCAAATATATACATGCAAGTATCTGCGCCCCAGTGTAAATGCCCTTGATTCCTTACTAAGACGACAGGAGCAGGCATCAGGCACACCTACCCAACCGTAGCCCAAGACGCCTTGCCCAGCCACACCCCCACGGGTACTCAGCAGTAATTAACATTAAGCAATAAGTGTAAACTTGACTTAGTTATCGCACTCTTAGGGTTGGTAAATCTTGTGCCAGCCACCGCGGTCATACAAGAGACCCAAGTTAACAGTTGTCCGGCGTAAAGAGCGGGCGCCTACTATCTAAGCAACCGGGATTAAACCACGACTAAGCTGTCATAAGCCCAAGGCGTGTTTAAAGCCACCTCCAAGCCGATCCCAACGCCCATGACCAACTAAACCCCGCGAAAGCCAGGGTACAAACTGGGATTAGATACCCCACTATGCCTGGCCCTAAATCTTAATACTTCCCCCACTAAAGTATTCGCCCGAGTACTACGAGCACAAACGCTTAAAACTCTAAGGACTTGGCGGTGCCCCATACCCACCTAGAGGAGCCTGTTCTGTAATCGATAACCCACGCTACACCTCACCACTCCTAGCCCGAGCAGCCTACATACCGCCGTCGCCAGCTCACCTCCCCTGAGAGACCAACAGTGAGCCAAATAGCCCCGCCCGCTAAAAAGACAGGTCAAGGTATAGCCCACGGAGTGGAAGAAATGGGCTACATTTTCTAAAATAGAAAATCACACGGAAGGGGGCGTGAAATAGCCCCTGGAAGGCGGATTTAGCAGTAAACTGGGACAATAAAGCCCTACTTAAGCTGGCCCTGAGGCACGTACATACCGCCCGTCACCCTCCTCGCAGGCCATAGCCCATCCATAACTAATAATCTAACTAGCTGAAGATGAGGTAAGTCGTAACAAGGTAAGTGTACCGGAAGGTGCACTTAGCATACCAGGGCGTAGCTATAATGTAAAGCATTCAGCTTACACCTGAAAGATGCCTACCTCCGCCTAGGTCGCCCTGAAGCCAAACTCTAGCCCACCCCCACCCCAACAAGTCAAAACCTATTTTACCCACAAACTAAAACATTCTCTTAACTTAGTATAGGCGATAGAAAAGTTTTCTTCTGGCGCGATAGAGATCCGTACCGTAAGGGAAAGATGAAATAATAATGAAACCCCAAGCAACATGCAGCAAAGATAAATCCTTGTACCTCTTGCATCATGATTTAGCAAGAATAACCAAGCAAAATGAATTTGAGCTTGCCTCCCCGAAACCTGAGCGAGCTACCTATAGGCAGCTGTCCCCGAGCGAACCCGTCTCTGTTGCAAAAGAGTGGGATGACCTATTGGTAGTGGTGAAAAGCCAATCGAGCTAGGTGATAGCTGGTTGCCTGTGAAACGAATCTAAGTTCCTCCTTAGTTCCTCTCCATGGATCCTTAGCTAAGCCCCCACGTAGTGAACTAAGAGCAACTTAAAGGAGGTACAGCTCCTTTAAGAAAGAACACAATCTCTCATAGCGGATAAACACAACCTACCCCCTCCCCTTTCCCCGTAGGCCTTCAAGCAGCCATCGATAAAGAATGCGTCAAAGCTCCCTTCCCCTAAAAATGTGAAAATAACACGACTCCCTCCTCACTAACAGGCTAACCTATCACAATAGGAGAATTAATGCTAGAATGAGTAACTAGGGCTACCCCTCTCAAGCGCAAGCTTACATCCTCCTATTATTAACAGCATCCAAATAATATTCTAACCTCAACAAGTCAGTACATTTAAAACTACTCTGTTAACCCAACCCAGGAGCGCCCACTAGAAAGACTAAAATCTGCAAAAGGAACTAGGCAACCCCAAGACCCGACTGTTTACCAAAAACATAGCCCTCAGCAAACCAAGTATTGAAGGTGATGCCTGCCCAGTGACCCTCAGTTCAACGGCCGCGGTATCCTAACCGTGCGAAGGTAGCGCAATCAATTGTCCCATAAATCGGGACTTGTATGAATGGCTAAACGAGGCCTTAACTGTCTCTTGCAGATAGTCCGTGAAATTGATCTTCCTGTACAAAAGCAGGAATGAGCACATAAGACGAGAAGACCCTGTGGAACTTAAAAATCAACAGCCACCACATATAACTATACGCCTACCAGGCTCACAATCAAAATTAAGTCCTGGTCTGCATTTTTCGGTTGGGGCGACCTTGGAGAAAAGAAAAACCTCCAAAAATAAGACCATACCTCTTAACCAAGAGCAACCCCTCAACGTACCAACAGTAACCAGACCCAATAACAATTGATCAATGGACCAAGCTACCCCAGGGATAACAGCGCAATCCCTCCCAAGAGCTCCTATCGACGGAGGGGCTTACGACCTCGATGTTGGATCAGGACATCCTAATGGTGCAGTCGCTATTAAGGGTTCGTTTGTTCAACGATTAACAGTCCTACGTGATCTGAGTTCAGACCGGAGCAATCCAGGTCGGTTTCTATCTATGCAACACTTTCCCCAGTACGAAAGGACCGGGAAAGTAAGGCCAATACCACAAGCATGCCTTCTCCCTAAATAATGACCTCAACTAAACTATAAAAGGAGCCCCCACTTACCTCCCAAGCCCTAGAAAAGGGCCGCTAGCGTGGCAGAGCCCGGTAAATGCAGAAGGCTTAAGCCCTTTACCCAGAGGTTCAAGTCCTCTCCCTAGCCCTACCCTCAATGACCCACCCCTCTATCCTAACTCACCTTACTATAGCCCTATCCTACGCAATCCCTATTCTAATCGCCGTAGCCTTCCTAACACTAGTAGAACGAAAAGTCCTAAGCTACATACAAGCTCGAAAAGGCCCAAACATTGTAGGACCCTTCGGACTGCTACAGCCCGTAGCTGACGGTGTGAAACTATTCATCAAAGAGCCCATCGGCCCCTCTACCTCCTCCCCCCTCCTCTTCACCATAACGCCCATACTAGCCCTCCTCCTAGCATTAACTATTTGAATTCCCCTCCCCCTCCCCTTTCCTCTCGCTGACCTAAACCTAGGACTACTCTTCCTCCTAGCTATATCAAGCCTAGCAGTCTACTCAATCCTATGATCTGGATGAGCCTCAAATTCAAAATATGCATTAATTGGGGCCCTCCGGGCAGTAGCACAGACCATCTCTTATGAAGTCACACTCGCCATCATTCTTCTATCCGTGATTCTTCTAAGCGGTAACTACACCCTACACACACTCACTATCACTCAAGAACCGCTCTACCTCATCTTCTCATCCTGGCCCCTCACAATAATATGATATATCTCTACACTAGCCGAAACAAACCGTGCTCCCTTTGACCTCACAGAAGGAGAATCCGAGTTAGTCTCAGGCTTTAACGTAGAATATGCCGCAGGGCCATTTGCCCTATTCTTCCTTGCCGAGTATGCAAACATCATGCTAATAAACACACTAACTGCAATCCTATTCCTAAACCCCAGCTCACTTAACCTATCCCCCCAACTATTTACAGTAACCCTAGCAACAAAAATTCTGCTCCTTTCCTCTGGGTTCCTATGAATTCGCGCTTCATACCCACGCTTCCGCTATGACCAACTCATGCACCTCCTCTGAAAAAACTTTCTACCCTTGACATTAGCACTATGCCTCTGGCACATTAGCATACCAACCTCCTACGCAGGGGTGCCTCCTTGCTTAAGGAAATGTGCCTGAACGCAAAGGGTCACTATGATAAAGTGAACATAGAGGTATACTAACCCTCTCATTTCCTAAGACCTTGAACCCTAGAAAAGCAGGAATCGAACCTACGCAGAAGGGATCAAAACCCTTCATACTTCCTTTATATTATTTCCTAGCAGGGTCAGCTAATAAAGCTATCGGGCCCATACCCCGAAAATGATGGTTCAACCCCTTCCTCTGCTAATGAACCCCCACACAAAACTACTCTCCTCCCTAAGCCTAATCCTAGGCACAACCATTACAATCTCAAGCACCCACTGAGTAATGGCCTGAACTGGATTAGAACTCAACACGCTCGCTATCATCCCATTCATTTCAAAATCCCACCACCCCCGAGCCATTGAAGCTACAATCAAGTATTTCCTAGTACAAGCAACAGCCTCAGCCCTCCTCCTATTCTCAAGCATAACAAACGCATGATCTACTGGCCAATGAGATATCACACAACTAACCCACCCTACCTCCTCCTTATTACTGACAGTAGCAATTGCAATAAAACTAGGACTAGTACCTTTCCACTTCTGATTCCCAGAAGTACTACAAGGCTCATCCCTAACTACCGCCCTACTTCTCTCTACAATAATAAAACTCCCCCCAACGGCCCTCCTCTTCCTGACCTCTCACTCACTCAACCCAACATTACTAACCATCATAGCCATCGCCTCCGTAGCCCTCGGAGGATGAATGGGTCTAAACCAAACACAACTCCGAAAAGTCCTAGCCTTTTCATCCATCGCCCACCTAGGATGACTAGCCGCAATCATCATCTACAACCCCGAACTCGCCCTACTAACCTTCTACCTATACATCCTAATAACCACCACTGTATTCCTCACCCTCAACTCAACCAAAACCCTAAAGCTAGCAACACTAATAACATCATGAGCAAAATCCCCAACACTAAACGCAACCCTCATACTAGTCCTACTCTCCCTAGCAGGGCTTCCCCCACTAACAGGCTTCCTACCCAAATGACTTATCATCCAAGAGCTAACCAAACAAGAAATAGCTTCAACAGCCACAATCATTGCAATCCTCTCCCTCCTAGGACTATTCTTTTACCTCCGCCTCGCATATCACTCAACAATTACACTACCACCCAACTCTACAAACCACATAAAACTGTGGCACCTTACTAAGCCAACAAATACCCTAATCGCCGTCCTCGCCGCCCTATCAATGTTAGCCTTACCGCTCTCCCCTCTAATCCTGACTACCACCTAGAAACTTAGGATAACTACCAAACCGAAGGCCTTCAAAGCCTTAAATAAGAGTTAAACCCTCTTAGTTTCTGCTAAGGTCCGCAGGACACTACCCTGCAACTCCTGAATGCAACTCAGATGCTTTAATTAAGCTAGGACCTTACCTAGATAGATGGGCCTCGATCCCATAAGCTCCTAGTTAACAGCTAGGTGCCCTAACCAGCGAGCTTCTATCTACCAGACCCTGGCACGTCCTTAACGTACATCAATGAGTTTGCAACTCATCATGAACTTCACTACAAGGTCGATAAGAAGGGGAATCAAACCCCTGTAAAAAGGACTACAGCCTAACGCTTAAACACTCAGCCATCTTACCTGTGACACTTATCAATCGATGACTATTCTCAACCAACCACAAAGACATCGGCACTCTATACCTAATCTTCGGGGCCTGAGCTGGTATAGTCGGCACCACTCTTAGCCTCCTTATCCGTGCAGAACTTGGCCAACCAGGTACCCTCTTAGGCGATGACCAAATCTATAACGTAATCGTCACCGCCCATGCTTTCGTAATAATCTTCTTCATAGTCATGCCAATCATAATTGGGGGCTTTGGAAACTGACTTGTCCCACTCATAATCGGCGCCCCCGATATAGCCTTCCCACGCATAAACAACATAAGCTTCTGATTACTCCCTCCATCCTTCCTCCTTCTACTAGCCTCTTCAACAGTAGAAGCAGGAGCCGGCACCGGATGAACTGTCTACCCCCCACTAGCCGGTAACATAGCCCACGCCGGAGCTTCAGTAGACCTAGCCATCTTTTCCCTTCATCTAGCAGGTATTTCGTCCATCCTAGGAGCAATTAACTTTATCACAACCGCCATCAACATAAAACCCCCAGCCCTCTCCCAATACCAAACACCCCTATTCGTATGATCTGTCCTCATTACCGCTGTTCTACTATTACTCTCACTCCCCGTCCTAGCTGCCGGCATCACCATACTACTCACAGACCGAAATCTCAACACAACATTCTTCGACCCTGCTGGAGGCGGTGACCCAGTTCTGTACCAACACCTCTTCTGATTCTTCGGACACCCCGAAGTCTACATCCTAATTCTCCCAGGCTTTGGAATCATCTCCCACGTAGTAACATACTACGCAGGCAAAAAAGAACCATTCGGTTATATAGGAATAGTCTGAGCCATACTCTCCATCGGATTCCTAGGTTTCATCGTATGAGCCCACCATATATTTACAGTAGGAATAGACGTAGACACCCGAGCATACTTCACATCTGCCACCATAATCATCGCTATTCCAACTGGCATTAAAGTATTCAGCTGACTAGCAACACTACATGGGGGGACTATCAAATGAGACCCCCCTATACTATGGGCCCTAGGCTTCATTTTCCTCTTCACCATTGGAGGCCTAACCGGAATCGTCCTGGCAAACTCCTCACTAGACATCGCCCTGCACGACACATACTACGTAGTTGCCCACTTCCACTACGTTCTCTCAATAGGGGCCGTCTTCGCCATCCTAGCAGGATTCACTCACTGATTTCCTCTACTAACAGGATTCACCCTACACCCTACATGAGCCAAAGCACATTTCGGGGTTATATTCACAGGAGTAAACCTAACTTTCTTCCCACAGCACTTCTTAGGCCTTGCCGGAATACCCCGACGATACTCAGACTACCCAGATGCCTACACCCTATGAAACACCATATCCTCTATCGGCTCACTAATCTCAATAACAGCCGTAATTATACTAATATTCATTATCTGAGAAGCCTTCGCCTCAAAACGAAAAATCCCACAACCAGATTTAACTACAACCAACGTTGAATGAATCCACGGCTGCCCACCCCCATACCACACCTTCGAAGAACCAGCCTTTGTCCAAGTACAAGAAAGGAAGGAATCGAACCCTCGTACACTGGTTTCAAGCCAGCCGCATCTAACCACCTATGCTTCTTTCTTCCCATGGGATGTTAGTAAAACAATTACCTAATCTTGTCAAGATTAAATTACAGATGAAAACCCTGTACACCCCACCATGGCCAACCACGCACAATTTGGATTCCAAGACGCCTCATCACCCATTATAGAAGAACTCGTCGAATTCCACGACCACGCCCTGATAGTTGCGCTAGCCATCTGCAGCCTAGTCCTATATCTCCTAGCACTCATACTAATAGAAAAACTGTCCTCAAACACTGTGGACGCCCAAGAAATCGAACTAATCTGAACAATCCTACCAGCCATCGTCCTTATCATACTCGCCCTCCCATCCCTACAAATCCTATACATAATAGATGAAATCAACGAGCCAGATCTCACACTAAAAGCCATCGGCCACCAATGATACTGAACCTACGAGTACACAGACTTTAAAGACCTGACATTCGACTCCTACATAATTCCAACAACCGACCTTCCACCAGGACACTTCCGACTACTCGAAGTTGACCATCGCGTAGTCATCCCAATAGAATCTCCCATCCGCATCATCGTCACAGCCAACGATGTCCTCCATGCCTGAGCAGTCCCCGCACTGGGTGTAAAAACTGATGCAATTCCAGGACGACTAAACCAAACATCATTCATCACAACCCGACCTGGAATCTTCTATGGCCAATGTTCAGAAATCTGTGGGGCCAACCACAGCTACATACCAATCGTAGTGGAATCAACCCCCCTAACCCACTTCGAACACTGATCAGCACTCATATCTTCCTAATCATTAAGAAGCTATGCAACAGCACTAGCCTTTTAAGCTAGAGAAAGAGGTCCATCCACTCCTCCTTAATGATATGCCACAACTTAACCCAACCCCATGACTCCTCATCATATTAACATCATGACTAACCTTCACACTAATCGTTCAACCAAAACTCTTACCCTTTACCCCCACTAACTCCCCATCCAACAAACTCACTACAACTATCAACCTATCCCCTTGAAACTGACCATGATCTTAAACTTCTTTGACCAATTCGCAAGCCCCTGCCTCTTAGGTATTCCACTTATCCTAATTTCAATACTATTCCCCACCCTATTACTCCCCTCACCAACCAACCGATGAATCACCAACCGCCTCTCCGCACTCCAACTATGAGTCATTCACCTAATTACAAAACAACTAATACTGCCCCTAAACAAAGCAGGGCATAAATGAGCCCTAATCTTAGTGTCACTAATAACACTCCTATTAACAATCAACTTACTAGGATTACTACCATACACATTCACCCCAACCACCCAACTATCAATAAACATAGCCCTTGCCTTCCCCCTCTGACTAGCCACCCTCCTCACAGGCCTACGAAACCAACCCACAACATCCCTAGGCCACCTCCTACCTGAAGGCACTCCAACACCACTAATCCCCGCCTTAATCCTAATCGAAACTATCAGCCTACTCATTCGCCCCCTAGCCCTAGGTGTTCGCCTAACAGCAAACTTAACAGCAGGCCACCTACTAATCCAACTTATCTCCACTGCCACTGCCACTCTACTCCCAATCCTCCCAACAGTATCTGCTCTAGCCGCACTAATCCTGCTACTGCTGACAATCCTAGAAATTGCAGTAGCCATAATCCAAGCCTACGTCTTCGTCCTACTCCTAAGTCTTTACCTACAAGAAAACATCTAATGGCCCACCAAGCACATTCCTACCATATAGTAGACCCTAGCCCCTGACCTATCTTCGGCGCTGCAGCTGCCTTACTCACCACATCCGGACTCATTATATGATTCCACTACAACTCCTCCCAACTCCTGTCCATAGGCATTCTCTCCATACTTTTAGTCATACTACAATGATGACGAGACATTGTACGAGAGAGCACATTCCAAGGCCACCACACTCCTACCGTCCAAAAAGGTTTGCGATACGGAATAATCCTATTTATCACATCCGAAGCATTCTTCTTCCTTGGCTTCTTCTGAGCATTCTTCCACTCCAGCCTAGCTCCCACCCCAGAACTAGGCGGACAGTGGCCCCCAGCAGGAATTAACCCCCTTAACCCCCTAGAAGTTCCATTACTAAATACAGCAATCCTCCTTGCTTCAGGCGTCACCGTAACATGAGCACACCATAGCATCATGGAAGGCAACCGAAAACAAGCAACCCATGCACTCTCCCTAACTATCCTCCTTGGCTTCTACTTCACAGCACTACAAGCGATAGAATACTACGATGCACCATTTTCAATCGCCGACAGCGTATACGGCTCAACCTTCTTCGTCGCCACAGGCTTCCACGGACTCCACGTAATCATCGGATCCTCCTTCTTATCCGTCTGCCTTCTACGCCTAATTAACTTTCACTTCACATCCAACCACCACTTCGGATTCGAAGCGGCCGCCTGATACTGGCACTTCGTTGATGTCATCTGACTATTCCTCTATATAACAATCTACTGATGAGGATCCTGCTCTTCTAGTATACTAATTACAATTGACTTCCAATCTATAGAATCTGGCGTAACTCCAGAGAAGAGCAATCAACATAATCACTTTCATACTAACCCTAACCCTCGCCCTAAGCATCCTTCTAGTCACACTAAACCTCTGACTTGCCCAGACAAGTCCAGACTCAGAAAAACTATCCCCATATGAATGCGGCTTTGACCCTCTAGGATCTGCCCGACTGCCATTCTCAATCCGATTCTTCCTAGTAGCCATCCTATTCCTGCTATTCGACCTAGAAATCGCACTCTTACTCCCTCTGCCATGAGCCATGCAACTCCAATCCCCCACCACCACTTTAACCTGGGCCTCCATTATCATCTCCCTCCTCACACTAGGATTAATCTATGAATGACTTCAAGGGGGCCTAGAATGAGCCGAATAGCCACTACAGAGCGGTAGTCTAACCAAGACAGTTGATTTCGACTCAACAAATCATAGACCAACCCTATGCCTCTCTCTATGTCACTCCTACACCTAAGCTTCTACTCCTCCTTTACCCTAAGCTGCTTAGGGTTAGCCTTCCACCGAACCCATCTAATCTCTGCCCTATTATGCTTGGAAAGTATAATACTCTCCATATATATTGCTCTGTCAATCTGGCCCGCCGAGACCCAAACAACATCCACCGCCCTAACCCCCATTCTCATACTAACATTCTCAGCCTGCGAAGCAGGCGTTGGCTTAGCTATACTAGTTGCCTCCACACGAACCCACGGATCCGATCATCTACACAACCTAAACCTCCTACAATGCTAAAAGTCCTTCTCCCAACAATTATACTTCTACCCATAGCCCTCCTATCCCCCCAAAAATCCCTATGAACAAACACCACTACTCACAGTCTCCTAATCGCCACTATTAGCCTTCACTGACTACTCCCCACATACTACCCCCACAAAAACCTCACCCAATGGACAAGCATCGACCAAATCTCATCACCCCTGCTAGTCCTATCCTGCTGACTACTCCCCCTCATAATCCTAGCAAGCCAAAACCACCTACAACACGAACCACCAATCCGCAAGCGAATCTTCATTGCCACACTAATTACAGTACAGCCTCTTCTCCTCCTAGCATTCTCCGCCACCGAACTAATACTATTCTACATCACATTTGAAGCAACTCTAATTCCTACTTTAATCTTAATCACACGCTGAGGAAGCCAACCAGAACGCCTAAGCGCGGGCATTTACCTACTATTCTACACCCTCATTAGCTCTCTACCTCTGTTAGTCACAATCCTCTATCTCCACACACATATCGGTACCCTACACCTTACAATGCTCAAACTAACCCACCCAGCACTTACCACCTCCTGATCCGACCTCCTACTAAGCCTAGCACTACTAATAGCATTCATAGTAAAAGCACCCCTCTATGGCCTCCATCTATGACTACCTAAAGCTCACGTAGAAGCCCCAATTGCAGGATCAATACTGCTCGCCGCCCTACTCCTAAAGCTAGGAGGCTATGGCATCATACGTCTCACCCTCCTAACCAACCCCCTCTCACCCCACCTACACTACTCCTTCCTTACTTTAGCCCTCTGAGGCGCACTAATAACCAGCTCAATCTGCCTACGCCAAACTGACCTAAAATCCCTCATCGCTTACTCCTCCGTAAGCCACATAGGCCTGGTCATCGCCGCAAGCATCCTCCAAACCCATTGAGCATTCTCAGGAGCAATAATCCTAATAATCTCCCACGGACTCACCTCCTCAATACTATTCTGCCTAGCAAATACAACCTATGAACGCACTCACAGCCGAACTCTCCTTCTAACACGAGGCCTACAGCCCCTCCTACCACTTATAGCGACCTGATGATTACTAGCTAACCTCACAAACATAGCCCTACCCCCAACTACAAACCTAATAGCAGAGCTAACCATCATAGCCGCATTATTCAACTGATCCACCCTCACCATTATCCTAACAGGCACTGCAACCCTACTAACCGCTTCATATACCCTGTTCATATTACTAACAACCCAACGAGGTACCCTACCAACCCACATCACCTCACTACAAAACTCAAGCACACGAGAACATCTCCTAATAATCCTTCACATCACCCCTCTACTCCTCCTAATCCTCAAACCAGAAATAATCTCAGGAATACCCTTATGCAAGTATAGTTTCAACCCAAACATTAGACCGTGACTCTAAAAATAGAAGTTAGACCCTTCTTACCTGCCGAGGGGAAGTTCAACTAGCAAGAACTGCTAATTCCTGCATCTGGGCCTAAAACCTCAGTCCCCTCAACTTTTAAAGGATAACAGCAATCCATTGGTCTTAGGAGCCACTTATCTTGGTGCAAATCCAAGTAAAAGTAGTGGAAACAACATTACTCCTCAACACCTCCATACTCCTCACACTAGCTATCATCCTCATACCAATCCTCCTCTCCCTCCTCTCAACCCCCCACTCAATCCCACCCGCCTCCATCACACTCACTATCAAAACAGCCTTTCTAACTAGCCTAATTCCAATAACCATCTTCATATACTCAGGGTCAGAAAGCATCATCTCCCATTGAGAGTGAAAATTCATCACGAACTTTAAAGTCCCCCTCAGCCTTAAAATTGACCAATACTCAATAATATTCTTCCCCATCGCACTATTTGTAACATGATCCATCCTCCAATTCACACTATGATACATAGCATCCGAACCACACATCACAAAATTCTTCTTCTTCCTACTAATATTCCTAATTGCCATACTCACACTAACAATCGCTAACAACATATTCCTCCTATTCATTGGCTGAGAAGGAGTTGGAATCATGTCCTTCCTACTAATCGGCTGATGGCAAGGCCGAGCAGAAGCCAACACAGCCGCACTTCAAGCAGTTCTCTACAACCGAATCGGCGATATCGGCCTCATTCTAAGCATGGTATACCTAGCCTCAACAACAAACACCTGAGAAATCCAACAAACCCTCTCTCCCAACCAAACTCTCACCCTCCCCCTACTAGGATTTATCCTAGCAGCTACAGGGAAATCTGCCCAATTTGGCCTCCACCCGTGACTACCCGCCGCCATAGAAGGCCCAACCCCAGTCTCCGCCCTACTCCACTCCAGCACCATAGTAGTAGCCGGAATCTTCCTACTCATCCGCATCCACCCCATACTTTCCACCAACCAAACTGCCCTCACCCTCTGCCTCTGCTTAGGGGCACTGTCCACACTATTCGCTGCCACCTGTGCCCTAACACAAAATGATATCAAAAAAATCATTGCCTTCTCTACATCCAGCCAACTCGGACTAATAATAGTCACCATTGGATTAAACCTTCCACAACTAGCCTTCTTTCATATTTCAACACATGCCTTCTTCAAAGCTATGCTATTCCTCTGCTCAGGATCAATCATCCACGCCCTCAATGGAGAACAGGACATTCGAAAAATAGGAGGTCTCCAAAAAATACTTCCAACAACCACAACCTGCCTAACAATCGGGAACCTAGCCCTAATAGGAACTCCATTTCTAGCAGGATTCTACTCAAAAGATCTAATCATTGAAAGCCTCAATACCTCCTACCTAAATGCCTGAGCCCTACTTCTAACACTTCTAGCAACATCATTTACAGCAACATACAGCCTACGCATAACCCTTCTAGTCCAAACAAACTTCCCCCGCATACCCACTATTACTCCCATAAATGAAAACACCCCAACCCTCATTAACCCAATCACCCGACTCGCCCTAGGTAGCATTGTAGCCGGCCTACTCATTACATCCTACATCCCCCCCACAAAAACACTCCCAATAACCATACCTACACTCACAAAAACCACTGCAATCATCGTCACAACCCTGGGCATCATCTTAGCCCTAGAACTCTCAAACATAGCCCACACCCTAACCCAACCAAAACAAACCACATCCCTAAACTTCTCCTCCATACTAGGCTATTATAACTCCCTAACACATCGCCTCACCTCCCTAACCCTGCTTCACAGCGGCCAAAAAATTGCCTCCCACCTAATCGACCTATCCTGATACAAGAAAATAGGTCCCGAAGGTATCGCTGACCTCCAACTTACAGCAACTAAAACCTCAACCCCCCTCCACACCGGACTAATCAAAGCCTACCTAGGAACCTTCGCCCTATCGACCCTCATCATCTTCCTATCAATACACTAACCTCCA